TCCTGAAAATATTCTATCTATCTCCTAGACGCCGTAGAGAATTGAGAATTTTCATGTCTTTCAATTCTCGTACTCGTAATTGGAAAGTTACGGAAGGAGATCCATCATTTTGCAATGAAAACAACATAAAAAACTCTGGACAATTTCGAAATAAGACCAAGCGTCTTAATACATATGCAAAAAAATGCATTTTCATTATTGGCCCGCCATTGATTACAAGATTTAGCTTTTATGAATCGCTATTGGTTTGATACGAATAATGGCAGTCGTTTCAGTATGTTAAGGATACAGATGTATCCACAATTCATTTAGAGTTACTTAATAGCCTATTTCTTGTACTTCTATCCCGTGAAATTCTCGAGCCGAAAGATGGATGCATATGCTGTGTTTCATTTTGCTAAATGATATCAATTAAATGGTGTATCAATTCTATAAATTGGATATAGCAATAAATAAATCAGCAAAATTCTTTTATTTTAGATAGAAGAAACATTTCTTCTATCTAAAATAAAAGAATGTACCCTTCTATCCAAATCCAATTTGCATCGATAAAATAAATCCAAATTCCAGATTCCAGCAGTAGATGAATAATTGCAAATTTTTGTGTGTACGAGATTAGAATAACTTCAAAATAACTGACATAATTTTTTATTTTTCCTGATCAGAAAAATACATGAAAAAGAAAGGAGGTAGAAAAATTTTTTGATTTATGGTTAAAGAAGAAAAACAAGAAAACAGGGGTTCTGTTGAATTTCAAGTATTCAGTTTCACCAATAAGATACGGAGACTTGCTTCACATTTGGAATTACACAAAAAAGATTTTTCATCGGAAAGAGGTCTACGAAGACTTTTGGGAAAACGTCAACGTTTGCTGGCTTATTTGGCAAAGAAAAATAGAGTACGTTATAAGAAATTAATCAGTCAGTTGGATATTAGGGAGAAGTAATTTAATCGTTCGAATTTTTTTCTTATTTTATTAGTAGTCTTATAGTAGTCTTAGATTTTTCATTTTGATGAGCCTCGTTTTGAGGAATTCATGGAATAATGAATTAAGTAAGAAAAAAGGATATGAGTCTACCGCTTACAAGAAAGGATCTCATGATAGTCAATATGGGCCCTCACCACCCATCAATGCATGGTGTTCTTCGACTGATCGTTACTCTCGATGGTGAAGATGTTATTGATTGTGAACCCATATTAGGCTATTTGCACAGAGGAATGGAAAAAATCGCGGAAAACAGAAGTATTATACAATACTTACCTTATGTAACACGGTGGGATTATTTAGCTACTATGTTTACAGAAGCAATAACGGTAAATGCGCCAGAATTATTGGAGAATATTCAAATACCCCAAAGAGCCAGCTATATTAGGGTAATTATGTTAGAATTGAGCCGTATAGCTTCTCACTTGTTATGGCTTGGACCTTTTATGGCGGATCTCGGCGCACAGACTCCTTTTTTCTACATTTTTAGAGAGAGAGAATTTATATATGATCTATTTGAAGCTGCTACAGGTATGCGAATGATGCATAATTACTTTCGGATCGGAGGAGTTGCTGCCGATCTACCTTATGGATGGATGGATAAATGTTTAGATTTCTGTGATTATTTTTTACGAGCAGTTGTTGAATATCAACAACTTATTACACAGAATCCTATTTTTTTAGAACGGGTTGAAGGAGTCGGTTTTATTAGCGGAGAAGAAGCCGTAAATTGGGGCTTATCGGGCCCAATGTTACGAGCTTCTGGAATACAATGGGATCTTCGTAAAATTGATCCTTATGAGTCTTACAATCAATTCGATTGGAAAATCCAATGGCAAAAAGAAGGAGATTCGTTAGCTCGCTATTTAGTACGAATCGGTGAAATGAGAGAATCCATCAAAATTATTCAACAGGCTATAGAGAAAATTCCTGGAGGACCTTATGAAAATTTAGAAGCCCGACGCTTTAACAAAGAAAAGAATTCCGAATGGAATGATTTTGAATATAGATTTCTTGGTAAAAAACCTTCGCCCAATTTTGAATTATCAAAGCAAGAGCTTTATGTAAGAGTAGAAGCTCCAAAAGGTGAATTAGGAATTTATCTGGTAGGAGATGATAGTCTTTTCCCCTGGAGATGGAAAATTCGTCCACCCGGTTTTATTAATTTGCAAATTCTTCCTCAACTAGTTAAAAAAATGAAATTGGCTGATATCATGACGATATTAGGTAGTATAGATATCATTATGGGGGAAGTTGATCGTTGAAATGATAATGGATAGGGTAGAAGTGGAAACTATCAATTCTTTTTCGAAATCAGAATTATTAAAAGAAGTCTATGGACTGATATGGATTCTACCCATTTTGACCCTCCTACTGGGAATCACAATAGAAGTACTCGTAATTGTGTGGTTAGAAAGAGAAATATCCGCATCGATACAACAACGTATTGGTCCTGAATATGCCGGCCCCCTGGGACTGCTTCAAGCTATAGCAGATGGAACTAAGCTACTTTTTAAAGAGGATATCCTCCCATCCCGAGGGGAGATTCCTTTATTTAGCATTGGTCCCTCTATAGCAGTCATTTCCATTTTATTAAGTTTTTTAGTTATCCCTTTGGGATATCATTTTGTTTTAGCTGATCTTAGTATTGGTGTTTTTTTATGGATTGCCATTTCAAGTATTGCTCCTATTGGTCTTCTTATGGCAGGATATAGCTCAAATAATAAATATTCTTTTTCAGGTGGTCTACGAGCGGCTGCTCAATCTATTAGTTATGAAATACCATTAACTTTTTGTGTGCTAGCAATATCTCTACGTGTGGTTCGTTAAAATAGGATCTTTTTCCTCTAAAATACATTGAATACTTATCTTCCTTTTCTTATTCTGGATTCGGGTTGGTAAGTTAAACTAGATAGCTATATGAGTGAAACAAAACAGCTTATTAATTTGTAGTAAAAAGAAAAAATCTCATTTCCTACGTACAAGAAAAAGTTTAAGTAAACATAAACAATGTAAACTCTTTATCCCAAGGTTGAGATTGTTTGATTAGTCTTCATATCTTGAAGCGGGCAAGAATAAAGGATTCGCGATATGGAATTCCATTACTATAAAATTATAAGTTATTACTATAACTTATAACCATAAGAGAATCCATCAAAAGTTAGTGAGGGATTAGGAACACTAAAGTACATAAAAGATTAGTAATGAGAGAATCTTAAATCATTAGACATTTTTCCTCATAAAAGGAATCATAAAAAGAACTTGAAATTGGTGGAAATGATCAAGTAGTACTTTCTTCGGATTCCGATCTAGAGTATGTTCCCATTCACTTGTTAAGGAAATGGCTATCAAGAACGAATTAACCCTTTATTGCTTTTTTCTTTTTAAGTATCCCCCTCCAGGGGAAAGAAGAATAGGACAAAAGATACAGAATTCCTCATGAACTAATGCCCAATTCTTTTCATTTATTAATTGCTATAACAAGTGTTTTATTCTAATATTAAGTTATTACTGAACAAAGAAAAATTATCCTTTTATTATATAAAGGATGAGATCAATTCGGAAGCGCTTTTTTATTATTCTAGCAGACAGAATTGCTTTGGTCTAATTTGGTCTAATTTAGGGTTTTCCAATCTATTTTATCTTACCTAATTCTATTTACGCTCAGAGGATAATACCGAAACGAAACAACCCTTTCCTTTTTTCTGATCATAGAGGAGCCGTATGAAGCTAAGGTTTCATGTACGGTTTTGTAATAGCGGTGGGAACTGTGATGTTATCATCGACTATGATTATCTAACAGTTCAAGTACAGTTGATATAGTTGAAGCACAGTCAAAATATGGTTTTTTTGGATGGAATCTTTGGCGCCAGCCTATAGGTTTTCTAGTTTTTCTAATTTCTTCTTTGGCAGAATGTGAAAGATTACCCTTTGATTTACCAGAAGCAGAGGAAGAATTAGTAGCAGGTTATCAAACTGAATATTCCGGTATTAAATATGGTTTATTTTATCTTGTTTCTTACCTAAATTTATTAGTTTCTTCTTTATTTGTAACTGTTCTCTACTTAGGCGGGTGGAATTTATCTATTCCCTATATATCCTTTTTTGGATTTTTCCAAATGAATAAAATGGTTGGAATTTTGGAAATGCTAATGGGTATTTTTATTACATTAACTAAAGCTTATTTATTTCTCTTCATTTCTATCACAATAAGATGGACCTTACCCAGGATGAGAATGGATCAGTTATTAAATCTTGGATGGAAATTTCTTTTACCTATTTCTCTGGGCAATCTCTTATTAACAACTTCTTTCCAACTAGTTTCACTATAAATAAGATAATACAATAACAGTAAAAATATCTTCAACACAAAAGTTCTCTCAAACAAGAGAAAGAAACATACCTTTTTCATAGATATTTAGAATATGTTCCCTATGATAACTGGGTTCATTAGTTATGGTCAACAAACAATACGCGCCGCAAGATACATTGGTCAAAGTTTTATAATTACCTTAACCCACACAAATCGTTTACCTATAACGATTCACTACCCTTATGAAAAATCAATTACATCGGAGCGTTTCCGGGGGCGAATACACTTTGAATTTGATAAATGTATTGCTTGTGAAGTATGTGTTCGCGTATGCCCGATAGATCTACCCCTTGTGGATTGGAGATTTGAAAAGGATATTAAAAGGAAACAATTGCTTAATTATAGTATTGATTTCGGAGTTTGTATATTTTGTGGTAACTGTGTTGAATACTGTCCGACAAGCTGTTTATCAATGACTGAAGAATATGAACTTTCTACTTATGATCGTCATGAATTGAATTACAATCAAATTGCTTTGAGTCGGTTACCAATCTCCATAATGGGGGATTACACAATTCAAACAATTAGGAATTCGCCTAAAAGTAAAATAGACGAAGAAAAATCTTGGAATTCAAGAACGATTACTGATTACTAGGTATTAGGATTTTTTTTTTTGTTAGAAAAATCCACTAGTTTTTTACTAACTATAAAGCAAAAATAATAACTACTGCTTATTGCAAATTATTCCTGATTTAAAATAAGAGTGGATTTTCGTTATGTAATTTCTAACTATACAACTTAATATACAAAAAAATACCCTAATCCCTTTTTCCTTCCTTGAATCTTTTAGTTTTAGTCAGTTCATGAAAAATTTTATACTATTAATTTCTTCTTATCCATAATGGATTTACCTGGGCCAATACATGAGATTCTTGTGCTATTTTTGGGATTTGTTCTTCTACTAGGGGGTCTAGGAGTAGTATTACTTATCAACCCAATTTATTCCGCCTTTTCGCTGGGATTAGTTCTTGTTTGTATATCCTTATTCTATTTTTTATTAAATTCCTTCTTTGTAGCTGTCGCACAACTTCTTATTTATGTGGGAGCCATAAATGTCTTGATCATATTTGCTGTAATGTTTGTAAACGGCTCAGAGTGGTCTAAAGATAAGAATTATTGGACTATTGGAGATGGGTTTACTTCACTCGTTTGTATAACTATTCCTTTTTCACTAATGACTACTATCCCAGATACGTCATGGTATGGAATTCTTTGGACTACAAGATCAAACCAAATAGTAGAACGGGGTCTCATAAATAACGTTCAACAAATTGGGATTCATTTAGCAACCGATTTTTATCTTCCGTTTGAACTTATTTCCCTAATTCTTCTAGTTTCTTTAATAGGTGCAATTACTATGGCTCGACAATAAGAAATATTTAGAATGAGTCAAAATTCTTATAATTTCAAATCTAAAATAAATAACTAAAGAATCGCAATTTTGATTTAGTAAAACCCATCTACTGCCAACACAACAAATACCCTCTTTTTTATTTTGTTGCGTAATTGTTCTATTCTAATTAATTGAATCGGTTCAATTCTTGTACTCATATTGAAATGAATCGAGATTGATAAGGAGTTAGTTAATGATTTTTGAGCATGTACTTTTTTTGAGTGTCTATTTATTTTCGATTGGTATCTATGGATTGATCACAAGCCGAAACATGGTTAGAGCTCTAATATGTCTTGAACTTATACTGAATTCAATTAATCTAAATCTCGTAACATTTTCTAATCTATTTGATAGTCGTCAATTAAAAGGAGACATTTTCGCAATTTTTGTTATAGCCCTTGCGGCCGCTGAAGCAGCTATTGGACTATCCATTCTTTCTTCCATCCATCGCAACAGGAAATCAACTCGTATCAACCAATCTAATTTTTTGAATAATTAGACATAGAATCCTCTCAACAAAGGTGCATATATAATAATATGAAACATTAAGATGAATAGAAATTAAATCTTATTTTCTTATTTTTATTTGAGAATATCCATTTTTGGAGTAGGTTATTTCAGAGTATTCTTTTTTACTTATTGAATATTGCATTTTTGCAATTCATTGATGAATATTGCAATAATTTATATTAAAAAGATCATAGCCAATTTTTTGGCTAATTCGAATTAGTATGTAGAATTCGTATAATTATGACTGTTGAAGCCTTAAATTCAAGTCTCTTGGCTCTTTTCACGCTTTCTCACAAACAGATTAAGAAATATATTGCATTATTTATTAAAAAACCATTGCTTCGTCTGGTGTCTACAATACATCTAACTTATATAGTAGTAATTTTATTTTTACCAGATCGAAAATTTTTTGTTGAAAAGGAAAATTTATAATCCAATGTCACATTCTGTAAAAATTTATGATACATGTATAGGATGCACTCAATGTGTACGAGCTTGTCCAACAGATGTATTAGAAATGATACCTTGGGATGGATGTAAAGCCAAGCAAATTGCTTCTGCGCCGAGAACCGAAGATTGTGTGGGTTGTAAGAGATGCGAATCTGCCTGCCCAACAGATTTTTTAAGTGTCCGCGTTTATTTAGGACCTGAAACAACCCGCAGCATGGCTCTATCTTATTGATACGTTACAAAAAACTCCACTTGAATCGTCTGATTCCTCTTTACCGAAGAAGCCTGTGCTCGAAATAATCGAGCATGGGCTTTTCTGGTCAAAACGTATCTTGTCTTTATTACTTTATCATGAGTTATTTTCCTTGGTTAACAATACTTGTTGTTTTTCCGATATTTGCAGGTTCATTAATTTTCTTTTTACCTCATAAAGGAAACAAAATCGTTAGGTGGTATACTATATCTATTTGTTTATTAGAATTCCTTCTAATGACTTATGCATTCTGTTATCATTTCCAGTTAGAGGATCCCTTAATCCAATTAAAGGAGGATTCTAAATGGATAGATGTTTTCGATTTCCACTGGAGATTGGGAATCGATGGACTTTCATTAGGATCTATTTTATTGACAGGATTTATCACTACTTTAGCTACTTTAGCGGCTTGGCCAGTTACTCGGAATTCGCGATTATTCTATTTCCTTATGCTAGCAATGTATAGTGGTCAAATAGGATTATTTTCTTCACGAGACCTTTTACTTTTTTTTATCATGTGGGAGTTAGAATTAATTCCTGTTTACTTACTTTTATCCATGTGGGGGGGAAAGAGGCGTCTGTATTCAGCTACCAAGTTTATTTTGTATACTGCAGGTGGTTCCATTTTTTTCTTAATCGGAGTTCTGGGTATGGGCTTATATGGTTCCAACGAACCAACATTAGATTTTGAAGGATTGATTAATCAATCATACCCGGCAACTTTGGAAATACTATTGTATTTTGGCTTTCTTATTGCTTATGCCGTCAAATTGCCGATTATACCTCTCCATACGTGGTTACCAGATACTCATGGGGAAGCACATTACAGTACATGTATGCTTTTAGCGGGAATCCTATTAAAGATGGGAGCATACGGATTGATTCGGATCAATATGGAATTATTACCTCATGCTCATTATCTATTTTCCCCTTGGTTGGTAATAATAGGGGCGGTGCAAATAATCTATGCAGCTTCAGCTTCTCTTGGTCAACGAAATTTCAAAAAAAGAATAGCCTACTCCTCCGTATCTCACATGGGTTTCATAATTATAGGAATTGGTTCCATAACTAACATTGGACTAAATGGAGCTATTTTACAAATATTATCCCATGGATTTATTGGTGCTACGCTTTTTTTCTTGGCGGGAACGGCTTGTGATAGAATGCGTCTTGTTTATCTCGAAGAACTGGGGGGCATATCTATCCCAATGCCGAAAATTTTTACCATGTTTAGTAGCTTTTCAATGGCTTCTCTTGCCTTGCCCGGAATGAGCGGTTTTGTTGCAGAATTATTAGTATTTTTTGGACTAATTACTAGTCCAAAATTTATGTTAATCCCAAAAATGCTAATTACTTTTGTAATGGCAATTGGAATGATATTAACTCCTATTTATTTATTATCTATGTTACGACAGATGTTCTATGGATACAAGCTATTTCATGTTCCAAACGCAAATTTTGTGGATTCTGGACCACGAGAACTCTTTCTTTTAATCTGTATCTTTTTACCAGTAATAGGAATTGGTATTTATCCGGATTTTGTTCTCTCGCTATCCGTTAACAGGGTAGAGGCTCTCTTATCCAATTATTATCCTAAATAGGATTTTCTTTCTTTAACTAGTCCGCTCTATATTCCATAGTGGAAAAACCAAAAAATTTAGAAAAAAGTTTAATTAGATCTATCTCGAATTTTTGAGAACCCTTTGAAATGAAAAGACGTTCAAGGGGTTCTCAAATCAAACAAAAAAGAAAAAACCTTCATAAAATAAAATGAGGGTTTTATTTTATGTAATCATTTAGAAGGTAATGTAAATGAACCATAACTATGTAAACCTATTCCTAACAGATTGATACCAAAATAGCAGATCCAAATTATAAGAAATCCTATCAAAGCTACAAGTGCTGAATTCGTACCCTTCCAATTTTGATTTGTTCTACTATGTAAATAAATAGCAAATATGGTCCAGGTAATAAATGCCCAAGTTTCCTTAGGATCCCAATTCCAATAGGATCCCCACGCCTCATTAGCCCATACTGCTCCACAAAGAATACCTATGGTTAAAAGTGTAAACCCGATACTAATGACACGATAACTCCAAGAATCCAAACGCTCAGTTAATTGATATTTGTAATAATTTGGAAATGCAGGAAAAGAGTTTAAAGCACTTCTTTTTGCATAGAAATATTCAATCTCACTAAAGAAAAATGTTTTACTTAAAACATTTTTTTTCTTTTTAGAAAAGAAATCGAAATTTTTTCGAAATCTAATGATTAGAAGAGTAGCAGATAATAAGGATCCGCACAAAAGAGTTGCATAGCTTAGTAACATCATACTGACATGCATCATTAACCACTGAGATTGTAGAGCAGGTACTAGTATTGTAGATTGATGCATTTCAGTTAAAAGACCCGACGTGGCAAAGCCTTGCGTTAAAATAGTACTTGGCGTAGTTATTGTGCTTAAATCATTTTTAGAGTTCTGTATCTTAGGAATAATATGAAGAATATACAGAGCCCATGAAAGGAAGACCAATGACTCATATAAATTACTTAATGGAAAATGTCCCGAAGAAACCCAACGAGAAATTAAGAATCCTGTTATAGAGAAAAAAGTAGCTATCATTCCTTTTTCTGACGAATCACATAATCCCCTAAGTTCACGAACTAAAAAGGTTATCAAATGAATCGTAATCACAATTGAAATGGTTGAAAAAGAGATATGAGTTAGTATATGTTCTAAAGTTGCAAATAGCATAAATAGAAGGTCCCATTACAAAATTGGAAATTTCGAATTGAATCCATTTTCTAATCTATTGTATTCTTTTTCGAGAATGCCGCCACTCGGACTCGAACCGAGATGCTTGAGCACTGCTTCCTAAGAGCAGCGTGTCTACCAATTTCACCATGGCGGCTAACTTGAAATAATAGTTAACTTAAAAGAATAATAGTTATTTTCTCTCGAATCGTCGAGATTGGGGAAATCCATAGAATTTAGGAATATTAGAATTTCATCATTAAATACAAAGAAATTCCAATTAATTAATATGAATGAATAATTCATATTAATTAATTGGAATTTCTTTGGGATAGGTCAATTCAGATTATTCCAAAACCAGATTATTTGTTTATTTATTGCCCAGAAAAACCTTTTGGTTTTGGATACTCGTTGCCGCTAGAAAATGATCTTGATTTTGCTAAAGAATAAGATTGTACTATGGAAAAATAAGTCTTTTTCTTCCAAAGATTTTTACGAATACGCTTTTTTGCCATCGAAGTACGTTTTTTTGGAACTGCCATTCAAAAAAGGGATTACTTTTTTCTAGTTGTATGTGAAAGACATCTATTGCCGCAAATCAATCCTTCTTTCTGTTTTTTCTTAGTATTTATACTTAGATACTGAAAGATACTGAAATTCTAAATTTTTTTTCTTTTGTTTAATGTGGATAAGACAAGAGTTTTTTACCCTATTTTTCATATCTATTTTAGACTTTGTTTTAATAATATAGAATATATATAAAGATATATTCTATACAAAGGTTTTCTATTTAAATCAATTTATATATCAAATATACTTCATATATTTATATACGGTATGGGGATAAGCCCTCATATAAGATGGGGAGATAAAAATAAGGTTAAATTCAAAGAGTTAATTAAGTTCAGAAAGGTATTTCATAATTGAATTCCAATCAAAATAAAAAAATACTTAGTCTCTTAAACAAGACATTATAAAACTTAGAGAATTCTAGCCATTAGGATTTCCGTTTTATATGAAGTATGGAATATTCGAGAATTTACTATAAATATAGGTTTTCTTTGGAATCCAATCAATCAGTTATGAAACAAAAGAGCTATTTCATTTTAACAGAAAGAAATACAAAAATGAATAGAAAGTAAAATGATTCAATCTTTTTTGTATTTTCATAAATATCTTTTTTAGCTAATAACTAGATAACGAAATTCTTTGATTAACTTTTTTTTTTGAATTTAAGCATCTAAACCCATTCTGAATTTTTTATTATTCTTATTTTGTTTTTTGAATTCCTTCAAAAAGAGAAGAGATAAGAATCGGTTTGGTGAATCGGAAACAATTTTATTTTATAGAAAAATTGAACTATAAATTTCAACTAAAAATTGCTATTTCTTTTCTTATGGAACATACATATCAATATGCCTGGGTAATCCCTCTTCTCCCACTTCCAGTTATTATGTCAATGGGGTTTGGACTTTTTCTTATTCCGACAGCAACAAAAAATCTTCGTCGCATATGGGCTTTTCCTAGTATTTTACTCTTAAGTATAGCTATGGTATTCTCAGTTTACCTGTCTATTCAACAAATAAATGGAAGTTCTATCTATCAATATCTATGGTCTTGGACCATCAATAATGATTTTTCTTTAGAATTTGGATACTTGATCGATCCTCTTACTTCTATTATGTTAATACTAATTACTACTGTAGGAATCTTGGTTCTTATTTATAGTGACGATTATATGTCTCACGATGAAGGATATTTGAGATTTTTTGTTTATATAAGTTTTTTTAATACTTCCATGTTGGGATTGGTTACTAGTTCTAATTTGATACAAATTTATTTTTTTTGGGAACTTGTCGGAATGTGTTCCTATTTATTGATAGGCTTTTGGTTTACACGGCCAATTGCAGCGAGTGCTTGTCAAAAAGCTTTTGTAACTAATCGTGTAGGGGATTTTGGTCTGTTATTAGGAATTTTAGGCTTTTTCTGGATAACAGGTAGTTTAGAGTTTCGGGATTTGTTCAAAATAGCTAATAACTGGATTCCTAATAATGGGATTAATTCCTTACTTACTACTTTGTGTGCTTTTTTATTATTTCTTGGTGCAGTTGCAAAATCTGCACAATTCCCTCTTCACGTATGGTTACCTGATGCTATGGAAGGACCCACTCCCATTTCAGCTCTTATACACGCAGCAACTATGGTTGCTGCGGGGATTTTTCTTCTAGCTCGACTTTTTCCTCTTTTCATATTCCTACCTTTGATAATGAGTTTCATTTCTTTAGTAGGTACAATAACACTCTTCTTAGGAGCTACTTTAGCTCTTGCTCAGAGAGATATTAAAAGAAGCTTAGCCTATTCTACAATGTCCCAATTGGGTTATATGATGTTAGCTCTAGGTATAGGTTCTTATCAAGCTGCTTTATTTCATTTGATCACTCATGCTTATTCGAAAGCTTTATTGTTCTTGGGATCCGGATCTGTTATTCATTCAATGGAACCCCTTGTTGGATATTCACCAGATAAAAGTCAGAATATGGTTCTTATGGGTGGTTTAAGAAAATATGTTCCAATTACAAGAACGACTTTCTTATGTGGTACACTCTCTCTTTGTGGTATTCCACCTCTTGCTTGCTTCTGGTCCAAAGATGAAATCCTTAGTAATAGTTGGTTCTATTCACCCTTTTTTGGGATAATAGCCTCTTTTACTGCAGGATTAACTGCATTTTATATGTTTCGGATATATTTACTTACTTTTGATGGATATTTGCGTGTTCATTTTCAAAATCACAGTAGTACTAAAGAAGGTTCGTTGTATTCAATGTCCTTATGGGGAAAAAGTATACCCAAAGGAGTTAATAGGGATTTTGTTTTATCAACAATGAAGAGTGGAGTTTCTTTTTTTTCACAAAATATACCCAAAATTCCCGGTAATACAAGAAATAGGGTAGGATCCTTTAGTACTCCCTTGGGGACTAAAAACACTTTTGTCTATCCTCATGAAACGGGAAATACTATGCTATTTCCTCTTCTTATATTATTACTTTTTACTTTGTTCATTGGCTCCATAGGAATCCATTTTGATAATGGAATAATAGATAATGGAATATCGGAATTAACCATATTATCAAAGTGGCTAAGTCCTTCAATAAACTTTTTCCAGGAAAGTTCTAATTCTTCCATAAATTTATATGAATTTATCACTAATGCAATTTCTTCTGTAAGTTTTACTATTTTTGGTCTATTCATAGCATACATCTTCTATGGATCTGCTTATTCTTTTTTTCAGAATTTAAATTTTAAAAATTCCCTTGTAAAAGGGAATCCCAAAAAGTTCTTTTTCTTTTTGGACCAAGTAAAAAAAAACATATACAGCTGGTCATATAATCGTGGTTATATAGATGTTTTCTATACTAGGGTCTTTATTCTGGGTATAAGAAGATTAACCGAACTAACGCATTTTTTTGATAAAGGTGTCATTGATGGAATTACCAATGGAGTAGGTCTTTCTGGTTTTTGTATAGGAGAAGAAATCAAATATTTGGGGGGAGGGCGAATATCGTCTTATCTATTCTTTTTTTTATGTTATGTATCCTTGTTCATATCCTTTTTTCTTACTTAATTCATTATTCCATGAATTCCTCAAAACGAGGCTCATCAAAATGAAAAATCTAAGACTACTATAAGACTACTAATAAAATAAGAAAAAAATTCGAACGATTAAATTACTTCTCCCTAATATCCAACTGACTGATTAATTTCTTATAACGTACTCTATTTTTCTTTGCCAAATAAGCCAGCAAACGTTGACGTTTTCCCAAAAGTCTTCGTAGACCTCTTTCCGATGAAAAATCTTTTTTGTGTAATTCCAAATGTGAAGCAAGTCTCCGTATCTTATTGGTGAAACTGAATACTTGAAATTCAACAGAACCCCTGTTTTCTTGTTTTTCTTCTTTAACCATAAATCAAAAAATTTTTCTACCTCCTTTCTTTTTCATGTATTTTTCTGATCAGGAAAAATAAAAAATTATGTCAGTTATTTTGAAGTTATTCTAATCTCGTACACACAAAAATTTGCAATTATTCATCTACTGCTGGAATCTGGAATTTGGATTTATTTTATCGATGCAAATTGGATTTGGATAGAAGGGTACATTCTTTTATTTTAGATAGAAGAAATGTTTCTTCTATCTAAAATAAAAGAATTTTGCTGATTTATTTATTGCTATATCCAATTTATAGAATTGATACACCATTTAATTGATATCATTTAGCAAAATGAAACACAGCATATGCATCCATCTTTCGGCTCGAGAATTTCACGGGATAGAAGTACAAGAAATAGGCTATTAAGTAACTCTAAATGAATTGTGGATACATCTGTATCCTTAACATACTGAAACGACTGCCATTATTCGTATCAAACCAATAGCGATTCATAAAAGCTAAATCTTGTAATCAATGGCGGGCCAATAATGAAAATGCATTTTTTTGCATATGTATTAAGACGCTTGGTCTTATTTCGAAATTGTCCAGAGTTTTTTATGTTGTTTTCATTGCAAAATGATGGATCTCCTTCCGTAACTTTCCAATTACGAGTACGAGAATTGAAAGACATGAAAATTCTCAATTCTCTACGGCGTCTAGGAGATAGATAGAATATTTTCAGGAACAAGAAAATAAGAAGAATCTTTTTCTCTATTCACTACCATTCCGCGTCTTCGACTTCTATTAGTTTCTTTTCTTCTTTAATGCAATAGCTATAGTTTGATATAGAATCCATTTCTCAAAGTAATGGAAACCATTCTCTTATAGGAAATGGTTAGAAAATCGCTATTCCACCTTTTAGGTTTAGGTATCGTGAAAAGTGATACCTGTGAAGATCGTGCATTTCAGTCACATTCAGCTCCGTTTTTCGAGTCCATGATATAACCAAATTGGATGGATCTTCCACCCGTTTAGCTAAGAAAGAATAGATGCAGAGGTGGATAATAGATCGATATGAAGATCATGAGCTGCCCCATAATGAAACCGCCAGTAGTCGCGAATATCTCCTTCTTCCCTAACCCAAGATTGGAGAAAGAAGATCTAAGAGGGACCTATGGAGAATGTGGTCAGAAATCCATAATAGAGTCCGACCACAACGACCGAATTAATTATCCTCATCGAGAAACTTAGACTACTAAGTAGAAAAGATTTGAAAATCATGGCATGGGTCTCCTTTTTTTCTTTCTTTAGAGTTTTCTATATGCACAATTTCTCGATGTTTCGATGAGAATTT